TCAAATGGGTCCATTCAACGATGTAAAATATTACAATGATGTAATAAAAAAAGAATCAATGAAAAGAGATAGTCTAATTCCAATTAGGAATTCCTTGGGACCTTTAGGATTAGGAAGAACCCCTCAAATTGCGCATTTTTATTCATTTTACCATTTAATAACTTATAATCAGATCTCGGTAACTAAATATTTACAACTTGACAATTTCAAACAGACTTTTCAAGTGCTTAAATATTATTTAATGGATGAAAATGGTAGGGTTTCTATTTATAATAATCCCGATCCGCGCGGTAACATCGTTTTGAATCCATTCAATTTGAATTGGAATTTTCTCCATCATAATTATTGTGAAGAAGCGTCTAGAATAATTAGCCTTGGGCAGTTTATTTGTGAAAATTTATGTATAGCCAAAAACGGACCGCACTTAAAATCGGGTCAAGTTCTAATTGTTCAAATTGACTCTGTAGTAATAAGATCAGCTAAAGCTTATTTGGCCACTCCGGGAGCAACCGTTCATGGCCATTATGGAGAAATCCTTTACGAAGGAGATACATTAGTTACATTTATATATGAAAAATCGAGATCTAGGGATATAACGCAAGGTCTTCCAAAAGTGGAACAAGTGTTAGAAGTGCGTTCGATTGATTCAATATCGATGAACCTAGAAAAGAGAATTGAGGGTTGGAACAAGAGTATAACAAAAATTATTGGAATTCCTTGGAGATTCTTGATTGGTGCTGAGCTAACTATAGTGCAAGGGCGTATCTCTTTGGTTAATAAGATCCAAAAAGTTTATAGATCTCAGGGGGTGCAGATTCATAATCGACATATAGAAATTATTGTGCGTCAAATAACATCAAAAGTGTTGGTTTCAGAAGAGGGAATGTCTAATGTTTTTTCACCCGGAGAACTGATTGAATTGTTGCGGGCGGAACGAACAGGGCGCGCTTTGGAAGAAGCGATCTGTTACCGAGCTATCTTATTGGGAATAACGAAAGCATCTCTAAATACTCAAAGTTTTATATCCGAAGCAAGTTTTCAAGAAACTGCTCGAGTTTTAGCAAAAGCCGCTCTCCGGGGTCGTATCGATTGGTTGAAAGGTCTGAAAGAGAACGTTGTTCTAGGGGGGATGATACCCGTTGGTACGGGATTCAACGGATTAGTGCAACGTTCAAGGCAACATACCAACATTCCTTTGGAAACCAAAAACAATAAACTATTCGAGGCAGAAATGCGAGATATTTTGTTCCACCACAGAGAATTATTTGATTTTTTCATTTCAAGGAATTTACACGATACACTGAGACAATCATTTCGAGGGTTGAATGATTCCTAAGAGCGGATTCACCCCCTTTCTTTTTAGCTATTTGTATTTGCGGTCATTTTTTTTTTTATTTTTATTTGGTATATAGTAATAAAGATAATAAAATAACAAATAGAATAGAAAGAAATTAATATTAATGGTTTGAATCGTGTATCAATGGCCAATATCCGTTAGAGGTAGAAACGAAGGTTCCATCGGAACAATTATTTATTTCTATTTCAGGGCACCTCGTCTCTCTTTTTTTTAATAAAAAGAAAGGAGGTGTGGATAAATAAATGACAAGAAGATATTGGAACATCAATTTGGAAGAAATGATGGAAGCAGGAGTTCATTTTGGTCATGGTACTAGTAAATGGAATCCTAGAATGGAACCTTATATCTCTTCAAAGCGTAAAGGTATTCATATTATAAATCTTATTAGAACTGCCCGTTTTTTATCAGAAGCTTGTGATTTAGTTTTTGATACAGCAAGTAGGGGAAAGCAATTCTTAATTGTTGGTACCAAAAATAAAGCAGCCGATTCAGTAGCACGGGCTGCAATAAGGGCCCGTTGTCATTATGTTAATAAAAAATGGCTAGGCGGTATGTTAACGAATTGGTATACTACGGAAACGATACTTCATAAGTTCAGGGACTTGAGAACGGAACAAAAGATGGGGAGACTCAATCGTCTTCCGAAAAGAGATTCAGCTATGTTGAAGAGACAATTATCTCACTTGCAAACATATCTGGGCGGGATCAAATATATGACTGGATTACCCGATATTGTAATAATCGTTGATCAGCAAGAAGAATATATGGCTCTTCGAGAATGTATGATTTTGGGAATTCCAACGATTTGTTTAATCGATACAAATTGTGACCCAGATCTCGCTGATATTTCGATCCCAGCAAATGATGACGCGATAGCTTCAATCCGATTAATTCTTAACAAATTAGTATTTGCAATTTGTGAGGGTCGTTCTAGTTATATACGAAATCCTTGATTCATATTAATAATGAATAATAAAAAAATTCTTTTGGGAACTCCATAGATTTATGAAATCGGTTATGATTCCTAAAAGAGATACAAGTAATTAGGGATATTATGTAATTAATTGGTATACAAATATATATAAGTCAACTAGGCAAGTCGAAAAAAGAGAAGGTTGAATCAAAATAATTCTTTTTAAAGTTCTATTTTTTTCAGAGGGCAATATGAATGTTCTATTATGTTATATCAACACACTAAAAGGCTTATACGATATATCCGGTGTGGAAGTCGGCCAACATTTCTATTGGAAAATAGGAGGTTTTCAAGTCCATGCCCAAGTAATTATTACTTCTTGGGTTGTAATTGCTATCTTATTAGGTTCAGCCATTATAGCTGTTCGTAATCCACAAACCATTCCTACTGACAGTCAGAATTTCTTCGAATATGTTCTTGAATTCATTCGAGATGTGAGCAAAACTCAGATTGGCGAAGAATACGGTCCATGGGTTCCCTTTATTGGAACTTTGTTTCTATTTATTTTTGTTTCGAATTGGTCGGGTGCTCTTTTACCTTGGAAAATCATACAGTTACCTCATGGGGAATTAGCCGCGCCTACAAATGATATAAATACTACTGTTGCTTTAGCTTTACTCACGTCAGTAGCATATTTCTATGCGGGTCTTAGTAAAAAAGGATTAGGTTATTTTGGTAAATACATTCAACCAACTCCAATCCTTTTACCCATTAATATTTTAGAAGATTTCACAAAACCCCTATCGCTTAGTTTTCGACTTTTCGGAAATATATTAGCTGATGAATTAGTAGTTCTTGTTCTTGTTTCTTTAGTACCTTCAGTGGTTCCTATACCCGTCATGTTACTTGGATTATTTACAAGCGGTATTCAAGCTCTTATTTTTGCAACTTTAGCTGCGGCTTATATAGGCGAATCCATGGAGGGTCATCATTGACTAGTTTTCGAAATAGTCTTTTTTTAGTTTAAGCCTTACGCAATATATATGCGTATCAAGATAATCTGCTTAAGGAGCATAATATATAAAAATAAATAGATAAATTATATAAATATAAACTATATAAAGTATAGAAGTAATAGTCAAAAATAAGATATTAGCGGTATTAGGGAATTGCAACAAACAAAAGGGGAAGTAAAAAAAAGGAAAGAGATCGAAAAGATCTTTTTCCTAAAATTCCAGTTCGGTCTATTTATCCCCCCCCAATGAATACTATCTTTATATTGTTTTGTTCATTTAATTCCAATATTCAATATTATTAGATATTAGTAATCATAATCTGAATAATAATTAGGATTGTAATACTTATAGTATTATGGTGTGCTATTTTAAAAAAGATGCTATTGTTATATAGAAAAATTCCCATTCAAGTTGATTTCATCCAATTAAACGGTTGACCAAAAGATAATTTTAATAAATAATAAATTACCTGAACTTAGATCAATCAAATACTTCTATTTCGATGCAACGATTCGATCTAACGAATTTGTCCATGTAGATTGATTGTACCTGCGTCGGCGAGTAAAAAAAGAAAAAATAAAGATTTACAAAAAACTAAATTCAAATTTATAAAAAAAAAAATGGATTGGTTAGGGGGGGCCGAACTAGATGTATGTACTCTAATTAGTATAAGACAACTCTTGTGAATGTTTCGAAGAATGATTCTATAATCCGATTAAATGTAAGATATGAATGGTTGATTTACGTTATCCAAGAAACACATGTATATGTAATATTAGATATTAATTAGTTATATATGTAATATCTAAGCGGCTCTATTACTGTGAATTTAGATAGGAATTCCAATGGAATCCCCGCCATTTCCTTTGTAGTTGTGAATTGAATATTAAATGAATAAAATAAAGTGACTATTGAATAAAGAGATTCAATCAAGAAAATAAGAAAAAACGAAAAATTCAAAAAGAATGGTATGGATTCAAAAAAATTCTGTGAATAAAAACTAAAAAAGAAATATCGAAGCCGTTCTGATGATTCAATAATAATATTATTACTTCAATTCCGAGTTCTTATTTCCTTCGACTGTATAGATCTTAGCGATGGAATAATTAAGTCATAATTTATTGGTTGATTGTATCATTAACTATTTACTTATTTTGGTGTGAGGAACTTATCATGAATCCACTGATTTCTGCCGCTTCCGTTATTGCTGCTGGGTTGGCCGTCGGGCTTGCTTCTATTGGACCTGGGGTTGGTCAAGGTACTGCTGCGGGCCAAGCTGTAGAAGGGATCGCGAGACAGCCCGAGGCGGAGGGAAAAATACGAGGTACTTTATTGCTTAGTCTGGCTTTTATGGAAGCTTTAACAATTTATGGACTGGTTGTAGCGTTAGCACTTTTATTTGCGAATCCCTTTGTTTAATCCGAAAAAAAAAATACGTATTTTTTTTTAGTTTATTTCCTTGGACTTACTGCTTTTTTTGAATTCGATTAGGATTTCACTCCTCCAATTATTTGGTGGGACACTAACCCATGGGAAGGACTGATTGGAGAATGGGGAATTAGCAGAACGACTCGCCTTCTTCCTTCCCATTGTTAGTCCAATGGAATAGTTTTTTAGGAAGTGTTACAACAAACGAGATATTTCGCAATTGACATGACATAAGCATAAGGCCTGGGACTTCATTCTAATAATACTAAGTATCACTTTTTTTCTC